GTTGGCCTCAGTCATGATGTATTGAACAGAGGAAAAAGCCTCTGTAACGGTTGGACGATAGTAAAAAGTCATAGCAAAACCCGTAGCTACTTGTACTAGAAAACAAGTAAGTGTGATCCCCCCTAAACAATAAAATATGTTGACATGAGGAGGAACATATTTACTAGTTATATCATCTGCAATCGCCTGAATCTCAAGACGTTCCTCAAACCAATCATATACTTTATTGAGATAGGTAACCCAATGGAACTCCCCCTCTGAGAACCGTATATGAGAATTTCATCTCGTACGGCTCAAGCGGAAACACACAAATACTGATTTCAACGGATATATAATAGAAAGTTAAAAACTTCATTAACCACTTGATTCGATTTGCCTCGAAGATACGAAGTAACAAAAATCCGGAATCTCTTCTTTGTGATGATAATGCCAAAAAATATCAAGTTGGCTCATCTGTCTTTCTTTATGTTGATCGTTACAGGCCTCTTGAATCTTCTCTTCCCTATTTTTTATTTGTTATTTGATTTGCGGATTTACTCTTGTTTTACTATTGATAGGAATTCTCTTGTTGAGACCCTATGAATCAATTGAAACCTCAGATTCATACTAGAACCACGATGATTTAGCCTCAAGCTAAACTCAAAGGTTCTCTGAGTAAGAACCTTTGATGATCACTTATTGAATGAATGGATGTAATGACTCAACAAAATCTAGAGAAAGAGTTATCCTTCGGTCAAAATAAATCTGAAGGAATAAAATTCGTTTGATTTAGGAAATACCTATTTGAATTTTTTTTGAGTCCGGTTGCGAGGTCTGAATAAATAGTAGGTATGAATCATAGTTCAAATATTTCTTTTCTTGATCTATTCTATATATTCCGTGCTCCAGATACTAGAATAAATATCCGACGAGGTAGAATCATCTTGATAGAGATAACAGGTCCATTCTATGTATTATCAATAGGATCAATTATAACAAGTCACACACTCATATTCCGGAAATACCGAAACAAATAAATTCCACGGTCGAACTACCAGAATAGAATGGTCTAGAAATCCAAGTCTAAAGTAATTTTTTCTTTGATTGAAAGACTAGGACTTCATAGTTCTTATAAACCTAACTCATTGAAATTCCATCCAGTAAAACGGAAGAATTATAAATTTCCAAAATAATAGATAGGAATATCGCAAATAGAGCCATTGCGACCCCCATAAGTGGTGTAGTCCCCCATCCCGGAGCTACTTTACCATATTCCGAATTCAATGGTTTCAATAAATCCCCTACAGTAGTTCGTCTTGGCCCAGATCTAGAACTATCCTCAACGGTTTGTGTAGCCATAAATCCTATTTAATGATTGGTTGAGATCTGTTGACTTTGTATACTATTCCGTTGTAGTTGTAAATAAACGATCTTATCGTAGATCCATTGTGATCTTGAAATTATCTAAAAATGGAAACAGCAACCCTAGTCGCCATCTCCATATCTGGTTTACTTGTAAGCTTTACTGGGTACGCCTTATATACCGCTTTTGGGCAACCCTCTCAACAACTAAGAGATCCATTCGAAGAACACGGGGACTAGTTGAAGTAATGAGCCTCCCAATATGGGAGGCTCATTACTTCAATTAAATTATTTCGAAAGGTTATTTCATTTTTTTAGTTGGAACCTTAGGTGGTTCTCGAAAAAAGATAGCGAAAAAAATTATCCCTAAAGTCGAGACTAAAAGGAATGTATAAACCAATGCTTCCATGGATTCGATCGTGGTTTACAATTATAGCTTCCACACCTATTCATTTGGGATCATTTACCATATCATATAAAGAAAGAAAAAAAGTCAAAGAAAAGATGGTGATTCAAGTCAAGATTTCTCTGATACCCAATGTCAAATAAAAAAAAATAGAGGCGAAAGATACCACAACAATGTCGTATCAGACTACTTGTTTCCTTGTAGTTGGATCTCCAAGTTTTTGGAATGTTCCAAATTCCACTTGAGCATCCAAATCTGGATCAATACCAGCAAAAACATCCCTGAACAAGGTTCTAGCGCCATGCCAAATGTGTCCGAAAAAGAAGAGCAAAGCAAACGTAGCATGCCCAAAAGTGAACCAACCCCTTGGACTGCTACGAAAAACACCATCGGATTTCAAAGTAGCCCGATCTAATTCAAAAATTTCACCTAATTGGGCACGTCTAGCATATTTTTTCACAGTAGCAGGATCAGAATAACTTACTCCATTAAGTTCGCCACCATAGAACTCAACAGTAACACCTACTTGTTCAACACTATACTTTGATTCTGCCCTTCTAAAAGGAACATCAGCTCTCACAATTCCGTCTTCATCTACCAAAACTACCGGAAATGTTTCAAAAAAAGTAGGCATACGACGTACAAAAAGCTCGCGCCCTTCTTTATCTCTAAAGACGGGGTGTCCTAACCATCCAACAGCAATTCCATCCCCATTGTCCATTGAGCCTGCTCTGAATAATCCCCCCTTTGCCGGATTATTACCAATATAATCATAAAAAGCTAATTTTTCGGGAATTTTAGACCAAGCTTCCGATAAACTAAGATTTTCGGCTAGCCCGGCACTAACTCTTCGATATATTTCTTGCTGAAAGTATCCCTGATCCCACTGATAACGAGTAGGACCAAATAATTCGATTGGGGTAGTTGCTGAACCATACCACATAGTTCCAGCAACAACAAAAGCTGCAAAAAAAACAGCAGCGATACTACTGGAAAGTACAGTTTCAATATTGCCCATACGTAATCCTTTGTATAGACGTTGAGGCGGACGAACACTAAGATGGAATAGGCCTGCTAATATGCCCAATGTACCCGCTGCAATATGATGAGAGGCTATTCCTCCCGGAACAAAAGGATCAAAACCTTCCGCGCCCCACGCTGGATTTACAGATTGTACTTTTCCAGTTAGTCCATAAGGATCGGACACCCATATTCCAGGACCATACAAACCTGTTACATGAAATGCGCCAAAGCCAAAGCAAGCTACCCCTGAGAGAAATAAATGAATTCCAAAGATCTTGGGCAAATCCAAAGAAGGTTTTCCCGTACGTTCATCACAGAATATTTCTAGGTCCCAATATACCCAATGCCAGATAGCTGCCAAGAAGCACAAACCGGAAAACACTATGTGTGCCCCTGCCACACCTTCATAACTCCAAATACCCGGATTTGTTATAGTTCCTCCTGAAATACTCCAACCGCCCCACGAATTGGTTATTCCTAAACGAGTCATGAAGGGTATAACGAACATACCTTGTCTCCACATCGGATCAAGAACGGGATCAGAGGGATCAAAAACCGCTAATTCATATAAAGCCATCGAACCAGCCCAACCAGAAACTAGAGCTGTATGCATTATATGAACAGAAAGCAATCGACCGGGATCATTCAATACGACAGTATGAACACGATACCAAGGTAAACCCATGGAAATACCTCTTTATCAAAGAAAAATAGACACTATGCCACTTTATTTTATCGCATTGGAAAAGACTATATATACTAACCATGTACCTAACCTTTTCAGTAGATTCCGTATCAGAAAGGATTAATATTTATTCCATTCCATTGAAAATAACGTGAAAATAACGGAACAATTTTGTTCGTAAGAACAAAGAGAAGCAGATCTATTCTATACCCGATAAGTACCAATACGCAATGGGAGGATTGGTCCCATTTTTGGGGAACGAATGGATAGATACTTGTTTATCATTCGAACGATCGATTTCTTCGTTCAAATTTTTTCTTTATTCATTCTGTCTTACTCTATAAACTTTCCAATCTATGTATCAAATAGAATAAAGAGAAAAAAGGGATGAAGACAATAAACCATTGATTGTTACGTTTCCATATTAAAGTGAAGTATAGTACTAAATTTTTTTCTTTAATTTAATGCCCATTGGTGTTCCAAAAGTACCTTTTCGGAGTCCTGGAGAGGAAGATGCGGTTTGGGTTGACGTATAGTGCGACTTGTCAGACATATTGGGTCATATGGGATTTACCCGTTCTCTCCCCTGATCGAGATATCCTCTGTTTCGCCCAAGAGATATTGTATTGAGTGAGGCATCAATCAATCATTCGGAGCGTGAAGTGCAATTAGATCTATTTATTTTATATTGGGGATCAATATTATCAATTTAGAAGAATTTATGGTTTACTTGGACTGATAAAATAAAGTATCCAGGCTCCGTTCAGAAAATACCAAATCGATAACAAATTGTTAATATAATATATGTATGATTACCACTTGTATCATAAATGATTCTTATACCTACTATTACTATAGTAGTGATAGTAGTGATCCCAAATTGCCGACCAACGGAATAGTATGATGAATACATCAAATAGTTTTGGGAAAGCAAGACACAAAATTAACAAAAAAAAAGAAGTCATAACAAAAAAATGGTACTGAGACCATTTGTCCTATATGTGCAAATAGAATTCGGACAGATCTTTTCCCGGGGTAGACCATGAACCTAAAAGAATTGAAAGGGCCCATTCAGGAACAAGACAATGACATCGTGATTTTAATATCGATGAAACAATACATCAATGATAGGTTAGTTTAATAAGTTCAGTAATCTCTTTTTTTTTTAGAGGGAAGGGAGCCTAAACTCATCTCGTTTTTTTTAATAGAAGACCTTTCATTAAGAAAACCTGTTACATAAAAAAAAAAGAAATAAAACTGGAATCGACACATTGATTCTTTTTTTTCTTTTTCGCAATTTTTTTTGAACCGTATGTATCCAAAGGTGCACGTACGGTTCCTAAGGGATGCAATTTTGTCCTAATCAACCGACTTTATCGAGAAAGATTACTTTTTTTAGGCCAAGAGGTTGATAGCGAGATCTCGAATCAACTTGTTGGTCTCATGGTATATCTCAGTATAGAAGATGGTACTAGGGATCTTTATTTGTTTATAAACTCTCCCGGCGGATGGGTAATACCAGGAATAGCCATTTATGATACTATG